TCATAAAAATGTTGAAATTTTTAGTGCCTAAAATTTACTAGTAAAATTTGTTGGGTATAAAAGGTTATTAAAATTTAGTTTTGAGCGAATAATTTTTTATGTGCACATATATATATGCGATAGTTGACTCATATCACAACATGTTAACTAGCACGTTCTCGAACCTGTCTTGTTTTAGGGGTTTGGCAAGAATAGCAGGATTCCCAGGGCGTAGGGGGTAAGGGGGTTTGTCGCGCAAGAACCGAAAGGGGCACAGTAACATAATATGTTGAAGAAAGAGATAAACGTGTATGCACCTGAATTATTAGTTAGTGCGTCTTAAGTTATGTCTTACGAGAATTCATTTATATTATCACATACAAGGAAAATGAACTACCTTAATTCAACATTTGTATTTGCACTCTGAGATGCAAATTGAAAGGAGACCAAATAGAGAAACCCCATGCATATAAAAGAGTGCTAGGCATGTGGGGTAATGAAATGTATGATTGACACAACTGACTAATCAGATGCCGCTTACCACTCACTAGTAGAGGGTTTAAAGCGATGTACATGAAGTAGGAATCAGATGCCAGTAATAATTAAATATTTAACAACCCTTAGTGTTATGTCCCTGATCTTATCATTAATAAATAATTACTTGAATTAATTATTGTGAGACTTATTAATTAATGATCTTCTTGATTAATAGTACTTGCTTTATGGTTAAAATAGTGAAATGGTGATTATACATAGTATGTACTAATGCATACATAATATGTACTAATACATACATAGATGTTTTAATACAATTTATGTGTGTCAGAGCATGTACGTAGTGTAATAAGGACATACCATGGAAAAGAAATAGGCGCGGCAGAAAGTAGTTTAGTTTAGAATCCTGGCTTTGGGAGTCAGGGGTGCGAGTTAGAATCTCTCCTTTCTGGGCCGGCGTTTAAGGTCGGGGGGGTCGGGGTGCGAGTTAGAATCTCTCCTTTCTGGGCCGGCGTTTAAGGTCTGGGGGAATTTAACCTCCGATCTTCGGATTACAAGACCGATGCTTTTAGCTAAGCTACTAAGGCAGGCTCAATCTAGTGCTTTATTTTCTAATCATTTTATGTGATATGAGTAAAGTTGATAGTGCCTATTATGTCTTTAATACATGCATATTATGGACTAACACATGCATATATGTTTTAGTACAATTTATGTGTGTCAGAGCATGTACGTAGTGTGTTTAACATTTTATGGGGCAGTGCATGGAAAAAGTGTACCTGTCCCCCTCGTTTTGGGTCGGGGTGCGTGTTAGAGTCTATTTATTGGGTTGACGTTTGGGCCTTAGGGGGGAATTTAACCTCCGATCTTCGGATTACAAGACCGATGCTTTTAGCTAAGCTACTAAGGCAGGCTCAATCTAGTGCTTTATTTTCTAATCATCCTATGAGTGGGAAGAAAATAAGGAATAGTGAGAAGTATAGTACTGATGCGATTTGTCCAATGATAATATAGGGGTGCTCTACTGGTATTCCTCCAATTCATGTTAGGATAATTATGTCTGCTACTAAAGTTCAGAATAGGAATTGGGTAAATGGACGGAATGTTATACCTCGTTGTTTTGAGGTGTGTAGAAGTGGTACTACAAGTAATACTAAGATAGAAAATAGTAGTGCAAGCACGCCTCCAAGTTTGTTTGGGATAGAGCGTAAAATGGCGTAGGCAAATAGGAAGTATCACTCTGGTTTAATATGTGGTGGTGTGACTAGCGGGTTGGCTGGGGTAAAGTTTTCCGGGTCTCCTAGCAGGTTGGGGGAGAATAATGCTAATAATGATAGGGCTGATAGTATAATTGCAAATCCTAGAAGGTCTTTATATGTGAAGTATGGGTGGAATGGGATTTTGTCTGCATTTGAGTTGAGGCCAATTGGGTTGCTTGATCCTGTTTCGTGAAGAAATAGTAGATGAAGTATTACTGCTGCTACAATAATAAATGGCAGGAGGAAGTGGAATGCGAAGAATCGTGTTAGTGTTGCATTGTCAACAGAAAATCCCCCTCAAATTCATTGGACTAATATATCTCCTACGTAAGGTACTGCTGATAGTAGATTTGTAATTACTGTGGCGCCTCAAAATGATATTTGGCCCCATGGAAGTACATAACCTACGAATGCTGTTATTATAACTAGGAGGAATAAAACAACACCGATGTTTCAGGTTTCTTTATATAGGTATGAGCCGTAATATAGGCCTCGTGCGATGTGTGCATAAAGGCAGATGAAAAAGAATGATGCCCCATTGGCATGAATATTACGAATTAGTCATCCGTAGTTTACATCTCGGCAAATATGGACTACTGATGAGAATGCAGTTGAGATGTCTGAGGTGTAGTGTATAGCTAGGAATAACCCAGTTAAGATTTGGGTAATTAGGCATAATCCTAGTAGGGACCCAAAATTTCATCATGCGGAGATGTTAGTTGGGGTTGGTAGGTCGATTAGTGCGTCGTTAACAATTTTAATTAGTGGGTGTGTTTTTCGTAGGCTTGCCATTAGTTTGTTCTTGTAGTAAAATGATTACAGTGGTTCTTCAAACCATTAATCTCGGTTAGAGTCCGGGCAGGAATTATGATATATTTAATGTCTTTTTTGTTAGTAATTTTAGTCATAGGGCTTGTTGCAGTTGCTTCTAATCCCACCCCCTATTTTGCGGCTATTGGTTTAGTGGTTACGGCTGGGGTTGGGTGTGGGGTTTTGGTTTACTGTGGGGGTTCTTTTTTATCACTAGTTCTTTTTTTAATTTATCTTGGTGGTATATTAGTTGTTTTTGCTTATTCAGCGGCTTTGGCTGCTGAGCCTTTTCCTGAAGCTTGGGGTGGGCGTTCTGTTGTAGAGTATGTTTTAATTTATTTGTTTGGGGTAATTTTGGTGGCGGGATTTGTTTGAGGTGGGTGGTATGAAGGCTACTGGGTGGTTGTTGATGAGCTTAAAGAGTTTTCTGTTTTGCGGAATGATGTTAGTGGGGTTGCTATTGTTTATTCTTTTGGTGGTAATATGTTGGTTATTTGTGCTTGAGTATTACTTTTAACTTTGTTTGTTGTATTAGAGTTGACCCGTGGTTTAGATCGTGGCAGTTTACGGTCAGTTTAGAAGAGAATTAGATATGTTAGGATTAGTGTAGTCAGAGATATCGAGAAGATAGTTAAGTATGTTTTGATTTTAGCTTGTTGGGCATCATTCAGGTATGTGGTGGCCCCAGTGAATATTCATAGTATTTTTTCTACTCATAGGGTTTGTCAGGTTTTGTCTAGTATGGTGCCAATTGTATGTCCTAGGGTTAATTTAAGTTTTGGGAAGAGTCGGTGAATTAATGCAGGGCAATAGCCTAGCATAGTGAATGAGTAATATAGAGCAGTTATTGGTGTATTTTTGATTTGTTCTTCGTTTAGTGTAGAAATTCATTTTGCTGTAATGAACCCAATAATAATTACTAGTACGGCTGTTAGTTTTAAGTATATTGGTATTGTTAGGGTTGGTGTTTTTTCAGGAAGTATATTATGTCAGATAATAAAGCCTATAAAAATGCTTCCTCAGGCAAGTCGTTTGATTGGTTTGAGGACTGTCTTTGCATTTTCAGTTGGTAAAATTATTGGGTTGATCAGGCCTGGGCCTAATGTTACATGATATATCAGTCGGTAGCTGTAAGCTGCAGTAAATGATGCGGCGATAAGTGTGAGGATAATAGTTAAAATGCTTAATTTAGATGTTACTAAAGCTTCGATGATGGCGTCTTTTGAATAGAACCCGGCTAGGAATGGGATACCAGATAATGCCATGTTACCAATTAACAGGTATGTAGTGGTGGTGGGTATAAGGGTTATTAGGTTTCCTATTTTTCGGATGTCTTGTTCATCTTTTAGTTTGTGAATGATAACTCCTGAGCAAAGGAATAATATGGCTTTGAAGAAGGCGTGGGTGCAGATATGGAAAAATGCTAGTTGCGGTTGATTTAGTCCGATTGCCATCATTATTAGTCCTAGTTGGCTAGATGTTGAGAAGGCTACGATTTTTTTAATATCGTTTTGGGTTAAGGCACAGGCAGCTGAAAATAGCGTTGTTGCTAGGCCTAGATAGAGGCAGGCTATTAGTGCTGTGTTGTTGTTTTGTATTAGGGGGTGTAGGCGAACTAATAGGAAAATTCCGGCAACAACTATGGTGCTTGAGTGAAGTAGGGCAGATACGGGTGTTGGACCTTCCATGGCTGCAGGAAGTCATGGGTGAAGGGTAAATTGAGCTGACTTTCCTATGGCTGCTAGAATAATTCCTGCTAGTGGGAGTATTGAATTGTGTGTTTGTGATTCAGTGAGGATTTCTTGGATATTTCATGAATTTATTTGTGTGGCGAATCATGCGATGGCTATGATGAATCCAACATCACCAACACGATTATAGATAATGGCTTGTAGAGCTGATGTGTTGGCGTCTGCTCGCCCGGATCATCACCCGATTAATAGGAATGATATGATTCCAACTCCTTCTCATCCAATAAATAGTTGAAATATATTATTGGCTGTGACTAGGATAATTATAGCCACTAGGAACAATAGTAGATACTTAAAGAATCGGTCAATGTTTGGGTCTGCATGTATATATCATAGTGCGAATTCTAGAATAGATCAGGCAACAAATAGTGCAACTGGGGTAAAGATGAGGGAGTAGTGGTCAAAGCTGAAACCCACATATACATCTAGTGTATAAATGCTTGTTCAGTATCAAGTAGTGGAGATGTTTTCCACTCCTTGATTAATAAAAATTAGGAGTGCAGTAAAGCTGAGATAGAATGAGTGGTTGACAGCAGCTTTGATGTCTATGGCTAGTTGGTTAAGTTTTTTTGGTTTGGGGCTAAGTGTTTTTAATAGTGGGTAGATTAGGGTTGTAATTGATATAAGTATAAGTGATGTTAATATACATGTCATAACTTCCACTTGGATTTGCACCAAGAATTTTTGGTTCCTAAGACCACTGGATAAACTATTATCCTTTGGAAGTTCGAGGAAGCCACGGAGTTTAACCATGGTTTGTAAGGATTAGCAGTACTTACTATTATTCTTTCTTTCTCGGTAAGTTAAGAGGCTTTAACTCCTATTGTTAGAGTCACGATCTAAAGTTTTTAATTAAACTAAACTTACTAGTAACATCATCCTAATAGAAGTTCAGGTTTTACTACAAGTAAAATGATTGGGATTAGGTGAAGGGCTATTAATAGGTGCTCTCGGGTGTGGTAGGGTGGGAGATTTGTAATGTGGCTTGGTATTTGACCTCGTTGTGTTATTAGGAACATGTATAGAGAGTAGCTTGCTGTGATTAGCGTACCTACTCCTGTGAGTGCAATAGTTCATGGGGATCAGCTAAATAGTGTTGTAATGATTGTTAGCTCTCCTACTAGGTTTGGTAGCGGCGGTAGTGCCAGGTTGGCTAGGTTGGCAATAAATCATCATGTTGCTGCTAGTGGGAAAACTATTTGTAATCCTCGAATGAGAATTATGGTTCGGCTATGGACTCGCTCATATGTTGTATTGGCTAGACAGAATAGTATTGATGATGTTAGTCCGTGGGCAATTATTAAGGCAATTGCACCTGAAAATCCCCATGTGGTTTGGATTAAAATACCTCCTGCTACTAAGCCTATGTGGCTGACGGATGAATAAGCGATTAGTGACTTTAGATCTGTTTGTCGAAGGCAAATTGAGCCTGTCATGATAATACCTCAGAGGGCTAAGATAATAAATGGATAGGCTAGCTCTTTATTGAACGCATCTAGTACTACTATTATTCGTATTATTCCGTATCCTCCTAGTTTTAGTAGAATTGCTGCAAGTACTATTGAGCCTGCTACTGGGGCTTCAACGTGTGCTTTGGGGAGTCATAGATGTACTCCGTAAAGTGGTATTTTTACTAGGAAGGCAATTAGGCAGCCGGCCCATCAGATTTTATGTCCTCAAGAGTTTAGTGCTAGCGGTTGGGTGTATTGTATAATTAGCATAGATAGTGTGCCGGCGGAGTGTTGTAGAAGGAGTAGTGCAATTAGGAGTGGCAGGGAGCCCGCTAGGGTATAAAATAAGAAATAAATGCCTGCGTTCAGGCGTTCAGCTTGGTTTCCTCATCGGGTAATGATAATTAAGGTTGGAATAAGTGTGGCTTCAAATATAATATAGAATATGATGATTTCTGTGGCACCGAATGCTATAATTAGAAATATTTGTAGGGAGGTGAGGAGTGAGATATATATGCGTTGTCGATTGGCTGGTTCTGGGTTAATATGGTTCTGACTGGCTAGAATTATTAATGGTAGGAGCCAGCATGTAAGTGTTAAGAATGGGGTTGATAGTGGGTCTGTGGCTAGGTAGTGGTTAGAATCTGTTCATCCTGTTTCTGAGGATCATTTTAATCATGATAAACTAATAAGGCCAATTAAAAAGCTGTGTGTTGTTGTGGTGGTTCATAGAAATTTTGCAGGGGTAAGTCAGATTACTGGGAATATTATAATTGTTGGAATTAGTACTTTTAGCATTGTAGCAGGTTAAGGTTTGGTAGGTGGTCTGTTCCGTGGGTTCGGGCGGTGGCAACTAGTAGGGCAAGTCCTGTGCTTGCTTCACAAGCAGAAAATGCCAGGAGGAGTATTGGGGTAGAAGAGAAACTTGTTGATTCAAATTGAAGTGCTCATAGGGCGAGTGCAATGAATAGAGATAATATTATCCCTTCTAAGCAAAGAAGTGCAGAAAGGAGATGTATTCGATTAAATGTGAGTCCTATTAATCCTAGGGTGAATGCTGATGAGAAGCTGAAGTGTACGGGTGTCATAAGGAAGCCGTGGAGTTAAACCACGATTTTCTGAGCCGAAATCAGAGGTCTTTTGTTGGACTAACTTCCTATTCTGCCCATTCTAAACCACCTTGGGCTCACTCATAAATTAATCCTATAGTAAGAAGAATCAGAATTGTTGTGGCCCAGAAGAATGTTTCGGTTGGGCTATAAAGTTGATTACCTCATGGAAGTGGTAAAAGGAGGGCGATTTCTAAATCAAATAAAAGGAAAAGGATTGCCACTAGAAAAAATTGTAAGGAAAATGGGAGGCGAGCAGAACCAAGTGGGTCAAATCCGCATTCGTAAGGTGATAGCTTTTCTGTGTCGGGGTCTATTTGTGGAAGTCAGAATGAGATGAAGGCTAGAATTGACGGAACAATTAATACAATAATAATAATGATGGTGGTTAGATTCACTATCTTTCCCTGGAGTTTAACCAAGATCAAGTGATTGGAAGTCACTTGTACTAACTTTGTACTAGAAAGATATGAGCCTCATCAGTAAATAGATACGTAAAGGAATAGTCAGACTACATCGACAAAATGTCAGTATCATGCTGCAGCTTCAAAGCCGAAGTGATGTTCAGATGTGAAGTGGAATTTAATTTGACGTAGAAGGCAAACAGCTAGGAAGGTTGATCCAATAATTACGTGTAAGCCGTGGAATCCTGTGGCTACAAAGAATGTTGAGCCGTAAACGCCGTCAGCAATTGTAAATGGTGCTTCGTAGTATTCTATTGCTTGAAGGGCTGTAAAGTATATCCCTAGAATAATAGTTAGTAGGAGTGATTGAATAGCTTGTTTTCGTAGCCCTTCTATGATGCTGTGGTGGGCTCATGTCACTGTAACCCCAGATGCTAGTAAAACTGCTGTGTTTAGTAGGGGGACTTCGAATGGGTCTAGCGGGGTGATTCCAACTGGTGGTCAGCATCCTCCTAGCTCTGGTGTGGGGGCAAGACTTGCGTGGTAAAAGGCTCAGAAAAAGCCCAGGAAGAAAAATACTTCAGAGGTAATGAAGAGAATTATTCCAAATCGAAGTCCTTTTTGTACGGGTGGTGTGTGGTGACCTTGGAATGTTCCTTCTCGGACAATATCTCGTCATCATTGAATTATTGTTAGGACAAGAAGAATTAATCCAAGAATAATAAGAGTAAATGAGTGGTAGTGGAATCAGACTGCTAGGCCTGATGTGAGCATTAGGGCTCCGATAGCTCCTGTTAGAGGTCATGGGCTTGGGTCAACTATATGATATGCGTGTGCTTGGTGGGCCATTAGATGTTTTCCTGTAAGTATAGGCTTAGTAGAAGAATGAAAACGTAGGCTTGAATTATGGCTACTGCGACTTCTAGAATTGTTAGGAGTACAAGGATAATAGCTGTTACAGATGCCACCGCTGGTATTAGTGGTATTAAGATAAATACAGCTATTGAGATTAGTTGAATTAACAGGTGCCCAGCAGTTAGGTTGGCTGTAAGTCGTACACCTAGCGCCAGAGGCCGAATGAATAGGCTAATTGTTTCGATGATAACTAATACTGGGATAAGGAGGGTGGGTGTCCCTTCTGGTAGAAGGTGGGCTAGGGAGGCTGTTGGTTGGTTTCGCATGCCAACAATTACTGTGGCAAGTCATAGTGGCACTGCAAATCCTATGTTTATTGAGAGTTGTGTTGTTGGTGTGAATGTATATGGTAGTAGCCCAAGCAGGTTTATTGAGATAAGATATATCATTAGTGAAGTGAATAGGAGTGCTCATTTATGTCCGCCAATGTTCAGAGGTGTTATTAGTTGATTTACAAATCGGTTGATTAACCATGTTTGTGTTGTAAAAAGTCGGTTATTTACTCAGCGTGGGAGTGAGTTAGGGAAGAAGATAAGTGGTACTATAATTGCGATAAAAATTAGTGAAATTCCTATAAACTCTGGGCTTGCAAATTGATCGAATAGGCTAATTATCATTGTCAGATTCAATTAAGGTTTATGTAGATTTCGGTATCTAGCAGTATGGGGTCGTTTGGTTGTGTATGGTCTAGTACTTTGGTTGGGGTAACAGTGAGAAGGATCACTCATGAAAAAATTAGAATTGTGAATCATGGAAGAGGATTCAATTGGGGCATTTCCACTAGAGGTGGTCGTTAATCACCAGGGTTTGGCTTAAAAGGCCAATGCTTATACGGTTTTAGCTTTCTAGTGAGGCGTCCTCTAGTATAAGTGAAGATCATTTTTCAAAGTTTTCAAGCGGTACTGCTTCAACCACGATTGGTATAAAGCTATGGTTGGCTCCGCAGATCTCAGAGCATTGTCCATAGAATACACCAGGGCGTGATACAATGAAAGCGGCTTGGTTTAGTCGTCCTGGTACTGCGTCTATTTTTGCGAGTCGAGATGGGACGGCTCAGGAGTGAAGAACGTCTTCGGCTGATACTAGAACACGGATTGGTGATTCTTTTGGGACTACCATTCGATGGTCAGTTTCTAATAGTCGAAATCCTCCGGGGGTTAAATCTTGTGTCGGTACTATATATGAGTCGAACCCCAGATTTTCATAATCTGTATATTCATAGCTTCAGTATCATTGATGTCCCATAGCTTTAACTGTAACATGTGGGTCATTAATTTCGTCTATTAGGTATAAGATTCGTAGTGATGGGAGGGCGATTAGGATTAAAATGATTGCTGGTAGTACAGTTCATACAATTTCAATTTCTTGTGAGTCTAAGATGAATTTATTGGTTAATTTAGTTGATACTATTGCAACAATAATGTAGAGTACTAAAATGCTAATTAAGATTACAATTATTAGGGCATGGTCGTGAAAACCGAGAAGTTCTTCTATGACAGGTGATGCTGCGTCTTGGAATCCTAGTTGAGTTGGGTGTGCCATTATATTAAGAGGTATATGGGGATTTATCCCATAATTCCACTTTGACAAAGTGACGTAATGTCTATTTTACTAATACCTCTAAAGAAAGTGACAGAGTGGTTATGTGGCTGGCTTGAAACCAGTATATGGGGGTTCAATTCCTTCCTTTCTCGTTAGTTTGGTTGGGCTATAACGAATGCTGGTTCCTCAAATGTGTGGTGTGGAGGAGGGCAGCCGTGAAGTCATTCTACGTTTGTTGAGGTTAAGTCTACAGATAGTACTTCTCGTTTGGCAGTAAAGGCTTCTCAAATAATAAATAAGAACATAATTACAGCTACTAAAGAAACTAAAGATCCGATTGATGATACTGTATTTCATAAAGCATATGCATCTGGGTAGTCAGAATACCGTCGTGGCATGCCTGCTAACCCAAGGAAATGCTGTGGGAAGAACGTTAGGTTTACACCAATAAATATTACTGCGAAGTGGACCTTTGTTCAAGCACTGTTTAGGGTGTATCCTGTGAACAGGGGGAATCAGTGAACAAACCCTGCTATAATGGCAAATACGGCACCTATTGATAATACATAGTGGAAGTGTGCAACTACATAGTAGGTATCGTGAAGTACAATATCTAGTGATGAGTTAGCTAAAATAATTCCTGTAAGTCCCCCTACAGTGAATAAGAAGATAAACCCAAGGGCTCATAGTATTGGTGTCTCTCATTTGATAGCTCCGCCGTGAAGTGTGGCTAATCAGCTAAAGACTTTTACACCTGTTGGGATGGCGATAATTATTGTTGCAGATGTAAAGTATGCACGGGTGTCTACGTCTATTCCGACAGTAAATATGTGATGAGCTCACACGATAAATCCTAAAAGGCCAATGGCCATTATGGCTCAAACTATTCCTATATATCCGAATGGTTCTTTTTTACCTGCGTAGTACGCTACGACATGGGAGATAATTCCAAACCCTGGTAAAATAAGAATGTAGACTTCTGGGTGACCGAAGAATCAGAATAGGTGTTGATAAAGGATTGGGTCTCCTCCTCCAGCTGGGTCAAAGAATGTGGTGTTAAGATTTCGGTCTGTAAGAAGTATCGTAATTCCGGCAGCTAAGACTGGGAGTGATAGGAGTAATAGGACAGCTGTTACTAGCACAGCTCATACAAATAAAGGAGTTTGGTACTGGGTGATGGCTGGGGGTTTCATATTAATGATTGTTGTAATGAAATTAATGGCCCCTAAAATTGATGATACACCTGCTAGGTGGAGGGAGAAAATTGTTAAATCTACTGATGCCCCCGCGTGAGCAAGGTTTCCTGCAAGAGGTGGATAAACTGTTCATCCCGTTCCGGCACCAGCCTCAACACCAGAGGATGCTAATAAAAGAAGAAATGATGGTGGAAAAAGTCAAAAACTTATGTTATTTATTCGTGGGAATGCTATATCTGGTGCACCAATTATTAGCGGGACTAATCAGTTACCGAATCCCCCAATTAGTATTGGTATAACTATAAAGAAAATTATTACAAAAGCATGAGCAGTTACAATAACATTATAAATTTGGTCGTCCCCTAGTAGTGATCCTGGTTGGCTAAGTTCAGCACGAATAAGGAGACTAAGGGCGGTTCCAACTATTCCAGCTCAGGCACCGAACACGAGATAAAGGGTACCAATGTCTTTGTGATTAGTAGAGAAGAATCAACGCGTGATTATCACAGGTAGGGTGGCCGAGTATTAGGCGGCGGTTTGTAGCTCCGTGCACAGAGGTTTAAGTCCTTTTCCTACCAAGGCCTTGTGGTGTAACACATATTAGACTGCAAACCTAAAGCTGCAGATGAAAGTTCTGCCTGGGCTTTTCCCGCCTTTATGGACTTGAACAGGCGGGAAAAGTAGATGGATGCTCGCTGGATTGAGCGCTTAGCTGTTAACTAAGATTTTGTAGGATCGAGGCCTTCCTATCTAGTGGGGCCTTAGTTTAATTAAAATGTTTGATTTGCAATCAGAAGATGCAGAGTAGTATCTGTAGGTCCTAGTCAAGGGCTAGAAGATTTTCACTTCTACTGAGAGCTTTGAAGGCTCTTGGTCTGATGTTATCCTAAGCCCCTAGGTGGTTAATGTTAGGATGGTAGGAGTTATTGGTAACAATCCTAGTGTAATAATAATTGTTATAGTGAGTGGTAGGAGGTTTTGAGTTGTTTTAAGTCGTCATGGGGTGGTTGCATTGGTTGTGTTTGGGTTGATGGTTAGTGTTGCTGTGTAGCATAATCGTAGGTAGAAGTATAGACTTAATAAGGCCGTTAGGACTATAATAGTGGCGGTAACAGGAAGGTCTTGTTTTGCTAGTTCTTGGATAATTAATCACTTCGGTGCAAATCCTGTCATTGGTGGGAGTCCCCCCAATGATAATAAAGTTAGTGGGGTGATTGACGCTAGAACTGGGTTTTTTGATCAGGCTATTGATAGTGTGTTGATTTTTGTTGTATTTAGTGTTTTTAGTGTGAGGAATGCTGCGGATGTTATGAAGATGTATGTAATTAGGGCAATTAGGGTTAGTTGTGGAGCGTAGTGGATAATAATTATCATTCAGCCTATGTGTGCAATTGATGAGTAGGCTAGGATCTTTCGTAGTTGTGTTTGATTTAGTCCCCCTCATCCCCCAACTAGCGTTGATATTAGTCCTAGTAGTGTTAGTAGGGTTGGGTTAGTGTTTTGTGATACTTGAATAATTAGTGCGAATGGTGCTAGTTTTTGTCAGGTTGATAGAATTAGTCCGGTGAGCAGGTTTAATCCTTGGAGGACTTCTGGTAGTCAAAAGTGTGCAGGTGCTAGTCCGATTTTTAGTGCTAGGGCGGAAATAATTATTATATTAGTGATGGGGTTTGACACATTATTAATGTTTCATTCTCCTATCAATCAGGCGTTTGTTGTGCTTGCAAATAGGATTATTGCTGCAGCGGTGGCTTGAATTAGAAAGTATTTTGTGGTTGCCTCTACTGCACGAGGGTGATGTTGTTGGGCTATTAATGGGGTGATTGCTAGGGTATTAATTTCTAGGCCCATTCAGGCGAGTAGTCAGTGTGAGCTGGCAAATGTTATAGTAGTGCCTAGTCCTAGGCTGTATAATAGGATTACTAGTACGTAGGGGTTCATTGATAGGGGAGGGACTTTAACCATCGTGTTCGGGGTATGGGCCCGAAAGCTTAACTTAGCTGACCCTATCTTAGAAGGTGGTGTAGAGGAAGCACTAAGAGTTTTGATCTCTTTAGCATAGGTTCGAATCCTTTCTTTCTAAGAACTGAGGGGAATTTAACCCCTATGGTTCACTCTATCAAAGTGGCCCCTTAGCATTCGGGCACAGTTCTTATAGTTGTGGTGGTAGACTTGCTAGTGCAATTGGTAGGGCAGTGTGTCATAGGACAAAAGCTAGTGTAATTGGTAAGAAGTTTTTTCAAATAAGGTGTATGAGTCGGTCATATCGGAATCGTGGGTAGGATGCTCGTACTCATAGGAATACTGCAGCTAAAAATGCGGTTTTAGTTATAATAAGAATTGTTGATAATTCTGGGGTGTTTGGTATGTATGATGAACCTAGAAATAGTACAGCTGATAGAGTATTTATTAGTAGAATGTTTGCGTATTCGGCTAGGAAGAATAATGCGAAGGGACCTCCTGCATATTCTACATTAAACCCTGATACAAGTTCTGATTCTCCTTCAGTAAGATCAAATGGTGCTCGGTTGGTTTCTGCTAGGGTTGAGATGTATCATATTGTGGCTAGTGGTCAGGCTGGGATTAGTAATCAGATTTTTTCTTGGGTGATGCTTAGGGTTTGTAAAGAGTACCCTCCGGAGAAGATTATTACTGATAAGACAATTAATCCTAGGCTTACTTCGTATGAAATTGTTTGGGCTACGGCTCGTAAGGCTCCTACTAGTGCATATTTTGAATTAGATGCTCATCCTGATCCTAAAATTGAGTATACTGCTAAGCTTGATAGGGCCAGGATAAATAGTATGCCCAGGTTTAGATTAATTATTGAGTGTGGTAGGGGTATTGGTGCTCATAGTATTATTGCTAGTGTTAGTGCTAGGACGGGTGTGATTAAGAATAGTAATGGTGATGATGATAGTGGGCGAATTGGTTCTTTAATAAATAATTTTACACCATCAGCGATTGGTTGAATTGTACCATAAGGTCCTACTACGTTAGGTCCTTTTCGGAGTTGTATGTATCCTAGTACTTTTCGTTCAATAAGAGTTAGGAAGGCTACTGCTAATAGAACAAAGATGATGTAAATTAAGGGGTTAATTAGGTGATTTATTAGTGTATTCATCATGAGCTAGGAAGAGGATTTGAACCTCTGCATAAAAGGGCTTAGGTCTTTTGCAATTACCAAACTCTGCCACCCTAGCTATTCCTTGTTTCGGGTTATTGATTATGCTCTACATTGTTTAATTTATTTAGATTCATTAATTTGGGGTGGGGCGTGCCTGGAGAGTGGGCCCCCTTTTTCCGATCCTTTCGTACTGGGAAGAATGGCTTTACAGATAGAAACTGACCTGGATTACTCCGGTCTGAACTCAGATCACGTAGGACTTTAATCGTTGAACAAACGAACCCTTAATAGCGGCTGCACCATTAGGATGTCCTGATCCAACATCGAGGTCGTAAACCCCCTCGTCGATATGAACTCTGGAAGAGGATTGCGCTGTTATCCCTTGGGTAACTTGGTTCGTTGATCGGCTTAAATGGCCGGGTCATATTTAGTCAGATGTTCTGTTACTTAGAATTGTTATTCTTGGTTCTGGAGGTTATCCAATCCACTCGGAGGCTATTTTTTCCTCCGTGGTCGCCCCAACCGAAGGTAAGTTCTCATTTTCATGTGGGTTTGGATTTTTTATAATATGTTTTACATGAGTGAGGCTTGTACCTAAAGCTCCAAAGGGTCTTCTCGTCTTGTATGGTCATACCCGCTTCTGCACGGATAGATCAATTTCACTGACTGGAAAAGGGAGACAGTTAAGCCCTCGTCTAACCATTCATACAGGTCCCCATTTAAAGGACGAGTGATTGCGCTACCTTTGCACGGTTAAAATACCGCGGCCGTTAAACTTGTAGTCACTGGGCAGGCTGGACCTCCTATACTTGAACTATGCAGGAGGCGATGTTTTTGGTAAACAGGCGAGGCTTGAGTTTGCCGAGTTCCTTCCTTTTCTTTTGGTCTTTCCTATGATGCATTCCGGTGTAGGGGTAACGATTTAAAATTGTGAGGTTTTCTTGATTATTATGTTGTTCACATTGCCCTCTTTGTTTGGGTTCGTTAATTGTCAGTGGTTTGTCCGATCTGACTTACACTTATGCTTGGAGAAGGTCGAGTTCTTCTTGTTACTCATTTTAGCATAATTTCTTCCATGGGGGCATGGAATAGCCTAGTATTAATAGGGAAGTGAGATTTTTTATCGGGATAATAAACTTTTATATGTCAGAGCTTTAACGCTTTCTGTTTAGGTGGCTGCTTTTAGGCCCACTGGTACAATATGTTTTGTGAATTATGATCTTTATTCTCCTGTATAAGGTTGTATCCTTTGTTTAAGGGGCTGTACCTCCTTAAACTAACTCTCGTATTTCTCCTTAAATCTTTCATAGGTGTTTTGATTTTAGGGGGTACGAGGCTGAACTTATATTCATTTCCTAGGCAACCAGCTATCACCAAGTTCGATAGGTCTGTCACCCCTACCCAGAGGTCTTCCCACTCTTTTGCCACAGAGACGGGTTAGCCCTAGCTTATATAGGCTGCCTCGGGGTAGCTCACTTGGTTTCGGGGTCTCAAACTACAGTTCTCTTTGCTTGAATGGACTTGCTAAATCATGATGCAAAAGGTACAAGATCTAGTCTTTGGTTTTTATGGCTTATATGAGTTGTTTCATTTCTCTTTCAACTTTCCCTTGCGGTACTTTTTCTATTGCTTTATGGCTGATCCTTTTCTGTCGCCCATACTAAGGTAAAAAATGATTTGATTAACTTGTTTTAGGTCAAATACTTATTATCTATGTTGTTAATTTATTTTGGTGTTTAAGCTAGTTGTTTGGCTCAGAGTGATCCGATTTGCACGGACTTCTTCACGGTGTAAATGTGACGCTGGGCTATGTTAGCTACACTCTGAATTTATCCAAGTGCACCTTCCGGTACACTTACCTTGTTACGACTTGCCTCCCCTTGTCTGTGCTAAAGTGTTAAGTAGATGTCTGCTCGCTGTGACGGGGGAGAGTGACGGGCGGTGTGTACGTGCCTCAGGGCCGAGTTCAAAAGGACACTCTATTTCCTTTTTACTACTAAATCCTCCTTCAAGCAATAATTTCATTTTGCGTGTTCGTGATATTCTATTTTAGAAAATGTAGCCCATTTCTTCCCATTTCGTTAGCTACACCTCGACCTGACGTTTTGAGGGGGTGCTCTTTTTGCTTACTTTTATTCCTTCACAGGGTAAGCTGGCGACGGCGGTATATAGGCTGGATGGACCAGAAATGGTGAGGTTTAACGGGGATTATCGGTTCTAGAACAGGCTCCTCTAGGGGGGTCTAAGGCACCGTCAGGTCCTTTGGGTTTTAAGCTGATGCTCGTAGTACCCGGGCGGACATCATTGTATGTGTATGTCTTGGTTTACGGCTGAGCATAGTGGGGTATCTAATCCCAGTTTGTTTCTCAGTTTTCGTGGGTTCAGGTAATTTTATTAAAGTAACTTTCGTGTTTGGGCTTCGGGCTCCCATGAGTGTATGACAACTAAAGGATCCTTTGACTCTATTATTATATTCCCTAACCACCCTTTACGCCGTGGTACCATCAACTGGGGCTATTCGTTTAACCGCGGTTGCTGGCACGAATTTTACCGGCCCTCTTAACCCTGACTAAGTCAAGTTTTCACTTATGGCTTAATGTTTATCACTGCTGGATTCCCTTGGGGGTGTGGCTTGGCCAGGCGTTTTGGGCTAAATTTTGTTCCTGATGCCCGCTCCTCGTCCCCAGTTTAGGGGATTAAGGGCATACTCACGGGGTTGCGGAGACTTGCATGTGTAAGTTGGGTTAAAGCTGATGGAAAGGTTGGGACCATGCCTTTGTGCATGTGGGGTTTTTTAGGACCCATCTTGGCATCTTCAGTGCCATGCTTTAAATTAAGCTACACTAGC